CCCAAGTTTCCTTTGGATCCCAACTCCAATATGATCCCCATGCTTCATTAGCCCATACTGCTCCTGAAAGAATCCCTATGGTTAAAAAGATAAATCCTAGGCTAATCACACGATAACTCCAATAATCTAATTGTTGAATCAATTGGGCCTTGTAATAATTCTTAGGATAAAAAAAAGAAGTTTTTTTTAAAATATTGTTTCTTTCATTATTGTATTGGATTTCACCAAATGAAAAAGATTCATTTAATTTTAATAAATTATTACTTTTAGAACTATAAAAAATCTTTCTAAATGTAATGACTAGAAGTGCTACTGATAATAATGATCCACAAAGAAGAGCCGCATAGCTCAATATCATCATACTTACGTGCATTATTAACCACTCCGATTGTAGAGCGGGTATTAATATTGTGGGTTTATGTATTTCATTTAAAAGACCTGACGTAGCAAAGCCTTGGGTAAAAATAGTACTTGAGGCAGTTATTGTGGTTAAATAATTTTTTTGTTTTTTTAAATAGGGCACTATATGAATAAGGGAGAAACTCCATGAAAGAAAAATTAATGATTCATATAAATCACTTAGTGGGAAATGGCCCGAATAAATCCAACGAGTGATTAATAATCCTGTTAGACATAAAAAAGTAGCTAGCATCCCCTTTTCTGACGAATCATATGGTTTTATGATTTCATTGCCCAATAAGGTTATCAAATTAATTGTAATCACAATTGAAACAATAGAAAAGGAAATATGAGTTAATATATGCTCTAAAGTTGAAAATATCATAAAAAAGAAAAAGGTGGGGATCCCCCATATTAATATGAATTATTGGGAATTTAATTTATTTTTATTATAGGATCTATTGGATCTCGTTTAGAAGATGGCATGCCGCCACTCGGACTCGAACCGAGATGCTCTAGCACTGCTTCCTAAGAGCAGCGTGTCTACCGATTTCACCATAGCGGCTTGCTCGAATTCATAATAGCCTATTTATATTCAATAGTCGAGATTGAACAAGTCAATTCAATCAAATATGTTTTTTTAATAAAAATTCAATTGATAAAAAAAAATGAGTTCAAAAGTCAATTTGAAGATTTGAAGATTCATTAGTTTCATTTATTTTCCTTTAAGTGTCCATTTATCTTAGGGCTTTTTACGTAGTTTATGCCATTCTAAAATCGAACTCTTGCAGCTATAGAAATCTATCGCTAGAAAAAAAAAACTTTTTTCATTTTTTACGCTTATTGTCATGTCATTATTTCTGGTTTATCTGATTTCATAATCATAAATTTGAAACAAAAAAGAAATTTTCTATGAATCTAAAACTATTTTGTATTTGGAGTACTGCAAATTGACACTTGTACATAATATAATAATATCTCAACAATCAAGTTCTTTTATTAATTCTTTTATTGATGATCTGAAAATTGGAGATATATGGTAAATCCATTACATATGGTAAATGCAATAAATTAAGAAGTTAGTTTTTAACATGGAATCCATTAGTTTCAACAATCTGCCCTTCCCGAAAAAGATAAAAAATTTTATTTATTGGAATTGTAAAGGTGGATGGGGAAAAAAAGACTCCCCACCACCAAAATATGAGTGAAAACATACAAAAAAAAAAAATAAAAAATTGTGTTTATTTTTTTATTTAGATTTAGAATTCAGAAAATAGAAGAATTATTCTTTTAGACATAACATTAAGATTCTATTTCATATTAATATGAACTTTTATTTTATATTAACAAATTACTGATCCAATTTTTTGAATCAAATGCATTTTGATTATTCCAATATTTTAGGACTTATTTGTTTGTCGTACAAAAAAACTTTTTGAATTCCCGGTAGAAAGAGATTTCCCTAATGACAAAGCTTTTAACGACGCCCAATATCCTTTCCTTTTCCAAATATTTTTACGAATACGCTTTTTTGATATCGAAGTACGTTTTTTTGGAACTGCCATTTAAAAATGAAGAAGTTACTCATTGTTATAGTTGGATGTGAAAGACATCTATTGTTCTATTATTATTCTTATTCATTATCTATTTTTTCTCTAAATAATATAATATTCTCTTCATAAAAAAGAAATATAGATATGTCAAAGATCCATGAAAACTGGATCAAAAATGACTCGAAATAACAAAATATTCCGTAAAACCAAAAATTTTTGGTTTGGAACTATTAGTTCGCGTTGTTTATCTCTCAAAGTTATATCTTTAGAATCTGCATGTCATAGAAATCAAATCAAACTTAATAAAATAAAAAAAAGAATCTAAAAGACCTTTATTTTCGGCATTCTATACTTGATTTACATGTAATAAAATACCAGGATTGTACTTTTGACTAATAAATTGATAGTCAAACTAGAAAAAAATACAACTAAATTCAATTTTAAAATTCGAATGAGACTAGTAATAAATCTGTTAAAAGATACGTGGTTTGATAAAAAAGGATCTCAGTTATTTTTGATCCTTTCTCGCTAAAAAGTTCATTTTAGTTCCATATTTTTCTAAACTTTACTAAAAAATTGTTTTGATTGAAATGGAAAACAATCAATCCCATAATGAATTAGTTAATTAATTGAAAATTAGTTAATGAATTGAAATAAACTAACTAAAATCAAGAGTTTTTTTCATTAGACCGATGACCTTAGTTAATCTTATAATTCGTATCTACTCTTTTTAGGCTAAATTTTTATCCTTGCTCTATGAATATAAATTTTGATTACGATTACGATAAATTATTATATTTTTATTTTCCTATTATAAGTGTTCGTTTTTTTATATGTCACTTGGTCATATCATTTGACCAATAGTAACTTCTTTTTTGAATATTTGAACGGTTTTGAAAAGACTCAGAATAATTAATATTAATAATTAATATTAATAATACTAATATAAACTTCTTAAATCAGTTAGTGCATATCTTGATTTTTTATTGACTTTTTCGAAAGGTAAGATCCGGTGAATCGGAAACAATTAATTAAGAATAAAAAACTTTTTTTATGGAACAGACATATCAATATGCGTGGATAATACCTTTTCTTCCACTTCCAGTTCCTATGTTAATAGGGTTGGGACTTCTTCTTTTTCCGACGGCAACAAAAAGTCTTCGCCGTATGTGGGCTTTTCAGAGCGTTTTGTTGTTAAGTATAGTCATGATTTTTTCCATGAATCTTTCTATTCAGCAAATAAATAGCAGTTCTGTCTATCAATATGTATGGTCTTGGATTATTAATAATGATTTTTCGTTAGAATTCGGATACTTGATCGATCCACTTACTTCTATTATGTCAATACTAATCACTACTGTTGGAATTTTGGTTCTTATTTATAGTGATAATTATATGTCTCATGATCGCGGGTATTTGAGATTTTTTGCTTATATGAGTTTTTTCAGTACTTCTATGTTGGGATTAGTTACTAGTTCAAATTTGATACAAATTTATATTTTTTGGGAATTAGTTGGAATGTGTTCGTATCTATTAATAGGATTTTGGTTCACACGACCTGTTGCAGCAAAGGCTTGTCAAAAAGCCTTTGTAACTAATCGTGTTGGCGATTTTGGTTTATTATTAGGCATTTTAGGGTTTTATTGGGTAACGGGGAGTTTCGAATTTCGTGATTTATTCCAAATATTCAATAACTTGATTTCTAATAATGAGGTCGATTTTTTATTTGTTACCTTGTGCGCTGTTCTTTTATTTGCCGGTGCGATTGCTAAATCTGCACAATTTCCTCTTCATGTATGGTTACCTGATGCGATGGAAGGGCCGACTCCTATTTCGGCCCTTATACATGCTGCTACGATGGTAGCAGCGGGTATTTTTCTTGTAGCCCGACTTATGCCTCTTTTCATAGTCATACCCCACATAATGAATTTTATCTCTTTGATAGGGATAATAACAGTTTTTTTAGGAGCTACTTTAGCTCTTGCTCAAAAAGATATTAAGAGGGGTTTAGCCTATTCCACAATGTCTCAATTGGGTTATATGATGTTAGCTTTAGGTATGGGGTCTTATCGCAGTGCTTTATTTCATTTGATTACTCATGCTTATTCTAAAGCATTATTGTTCTTAGGATCGGGATCCGTTATTCATTCAATGGAAACTCTTGTTGGGTATTGTCCAAAAAAAAGTCAGAATATGGTGCTTATGGGAGGTTTAACAAAACATGTACCAATTACAAAAAATTCTTTTTTATTAGGTACACTTTCTCTTTGCGGTATTCCACCCCTTGCTTGTTTTTGGTCCAAAGATGAAATTCTTAATGATAGTTGGTTGTATTCACCTATTTTTGCAATAATAGCTTGGTCTACGGCGGGATTAACGGCATTTTATATGTGTCGGATTTATTTACTTACTTTTGAAGGACATTTAAACGTTCATTTTCAAAATTACAGTGGAAAAAGGAATACCCCCTTATATTCAATATCGCTATGGGGTAAAGAAGGTTCAAAAATAAGTAACAAAAACTTTGGTTTGGTAACTTTATTAAAAATGAAGAAGAATGGACGTCTTTCTTTTTTTTCAAATAGAGTATATAAAATTAATGAGAATGTAAGAAATATGACCCCACCCTTTCTTTCTATTCCGAATTTTGGCAATACCAAGACTTCTTTGTATCCTTATGAATCGGATAATACGATGTTATTCCCAATACTTATATTAATTATATTTACTTTGTTCGTTGGATTCTTAGGAATTCCTTTAAATCAAGACGTGGATATATTAACAAAATGGTTAACCCCGTCTATAAATCTTTTACATAAAAATTCAAATAATTCAATAGATTGGTATGAATTTTGTAAAGATGCCTTTTTTTCAGTCAGTATAGCCTCTTTCGGAATATTTATAGCATTTTTTTTATATAAACCTGTTTATTCATCTTTTCAAAATTTGGACTTAATTAATTCATTTTTTAAAATGGGGCCTAGGAGAATTTTTTATGACAAAATAAAAAATGCTATATATGATTGGTCATATAATCGGGGGTACATA